TTCTGAAAAGAAAAAGGTAACCCCCAAGGGAATTTGAATCCCTGTTTTCTCCTTGAAAAAGAGATGTCCTAAACCCCTAGACGATAGGGGCTTTGCGAAGATGGGATTTGAACCCATACCTCAAGATTATGAGCCTTGTGAGCTACCTGATTACTCCACTTCGCGCTTATTTTTTTATATTTATTATATAAATATAAAAAAATCACCAATTTGATTTTTTTGTACCGGGTAATAAACATAAATTAAATTTTTTATATAAAAAATGTCTAGATTGTCCAAAATCTCTATAATAACTACGTGGTCTACCTGTTACTAAGCAACGTTTTCGTAAACGTACAGCTAAACTATTACGTGGCAAAGTTTTTAATTTGTTTTTTATTTGATTTATTTTTTTGGATTTTGATAACTTATTTTTTTTTATTTGATTTTTTAAAATAGAATAAGTTAAATAATATTTATTTTCTAATTTTTTTTTTTTATTTTCACGAACTATTATACTTTTTTTTGTCATAATATTTATTTATTAGTTTTTTATATTATATTAGAATAATATTCAATAATTTTTGTTTTATTACTTTTTAATGATATCCATTCTTTTTCATTTACAAGTTTTTTTTTAGAAATTATTAATTTTTTTTTAGATGATAAAATAGTTATTTCATCATTTATATTACAACAATGATTTGGAAAATTAACTAAATTATTATTAATTAAAATATTTTTATGGGAAATATATTGACGTGCCTCAAAAATTGTATGGCATATACCTAAATTTACAATAACATGATCTAAGCGCATGAATAATAATTTAGTTAATGCTTCATTTGTAGGTTCTTTAGACTTTTTTGAAATATAAATATATTTACGTAATTGTTTTTCACTGATTCCGTAATAAAAACGTAGTTTTTGTTTTTCTTCCAATTTTTCATGATAGCGAGATTTTTCTCTTGGATTTCGTTTTCTTATTTTTCTTTTTTTTTTAATAAAAATACCAAAACGTGTTAATTGTTTATAAATTGGTTTCGTATAATGATAATGTGATGACATAAATTTAGGATTTAAAATTAGAATTATTTTTATTCTAATTGTTGTAAAACTTAATTAATATTAATATTTCAATTATATATGATGTATACATACCTATTATATTTGTTAAAATTAAAAAATGAAATTATACAATTGTTTATATTAAATTGTTTGTTTTATTTAAAAAATTATATAGATACCCATATAAATTATATAGAAATTTGCATATATTATGACAGACACATATATTATGAAAATCTATATCAACTATATATTATAATAAATATTATATATTATGATAAATATCTATAAAAATTAAAAATATGATTAATAAAAACAATAAAGATTTTTATTTTGTTTGTATAAAATTTTTTGAAAATGATACTAATATTGTTGATAAATTAAATAATTTTTTTATATTTTTTAAATCAAAAAATATAAAAAATGATAAGGATTACTTTAACTTTCTTGAAACTCATAATGAATTAAGTTTATTAAAATATTATGATTTTGTTGATTTTAATGATGTTAATAATATAAATTTTAACACTTATTGGGAAAATCATATTGAAAATTATATATATTTTGAAGTTTACAATAATTTAAGTTTTTTTTATTTTGTTAATAATATAGATCGTCGTTATATTGTTCCTGGAATGCGAGTTAAACATTTATGGTTTCAATGTGATAATTGTGAAGGTTTAAATTATAAATCATATATAAGAGAAGAATTTTTTGTTTGTGAAATATGTGGAATTCACATGAAAATTAATAGTCACGAAAGAATTAATTTATTACTTGATCAAAATAGCTGGAAACCTTTTGAAAAAGATGAAAATTTATTTATTGTAGATCCTATTGATTTTGATTTAAATTTTGAAAAAGAAAATAAATTGCCCGATGAAGTAATTTTAGTATTAAAAGATGTAATTAAAGAATTAAATTTAGATAAAGAAGCAATCAAGGAACTAGGATTTGAGTCATATGATAGAGAAATATTATTAAGATTAGGATATAATGATTTATTTAGAGAAAGTATAGAAAGTGAAAAATTATCTAAAAATGAACTTATAGAAAATAAATCAGATAATAAAAATAATAAAAACATTAATATTAATAGTAATACAAATACTAAGAAGGAATCTATTGATAACGAATCTGATAATGAATCTGATAAGGAATCTGATGATAACGAATCTGATAATGAATATAAAGAATTCGAAGTTTATCCAGGTCCTGAATTTGGAGTTTATACCTCTTCTGAATTTGAAGATGATAGTATTTATAATTCAAATTTTGACACTTATATAGATAATCTTATATATCACGTTAGAACAACAGGTTTTATTGAAGCCGTACAAACTGGTATAGGTAAATTAAATGGTGTTCTTATAGCAATTGGATTTATGGATTTTAGTTTCATTGGAGGTAGTATGGGTTCGGTTGTTGGTGAAAAATTAACTCGTTTAATTGAATATGCTACTGAAAAATCTTTACCCATTATTATAATATGTGCTTCAGGTGGAGCTAGAATGCAAGAAGGAATTTTAAGTTTAATGCAAATGGCAAAAATTTCTTCTGCACTTTATTATTATAAATTGAAAAAAAATTCATTATATATCTCTATATTAACATCACCAACGACAGGTGGAGTTACAGCTAGTTTTGGTATGCTTGGTGATATAATTATCGCTGAACCTGATGCATACATAGCTTTTGCTGGTAAACGAGTAATTGAAAAAGTATTAAATATAGAAGTACCTGAAGGTTTACAAGAAGCTGAATATTTATATGACAAAGGTTCTTGTGATCTACTTGTACCTCGTAATCTTTTTAAAGAAACAATTATGGAAATATTTAAATTCCATGGAATTTATTAATTTACATAAATTTATAATAATAACTAATTAAATTAAATAATGAGAATATAAATAAAAAAATATGAAAATTAAACAAAAAAATATACTTGCATTAGATGATTTATTATATAAAATCAAAAAGAAAAAAGATAAAAATTATAAAAAACATAGTAATGATGAATTAAAAAATTATTATAAGTTGGATGATTTGTTATATAGAAATGATTATAAATATATAAGAAAAAAGAAATTCATAAAAAAAAGATATATTAAAAAAAAAGTTTTAAAAAAAGATGAGATAAATTATAAAAATATACAAAGTATTAAACGTTTTATAATCAAATCTGGAAAAATTGCACGCATAACAACAACAAAATTAGAATTAAAACAACAAAAATTAATTGCTACTGAAATAAAAAAAGCTCGTATAGCAGCTCTTTTATCTCCTAAAATTATTTATATTACTACAAAAAAAGATATTAAATCTAAGGATAAAAATCGTTTTACAAAAAAGGATATTATATCTAAGAATAATAACAATATATATAACAAAAAAAACATATACGTTAAAGAAAATCTATTGGTTAAAAATAAAAATATTAATCCTATATATGATAAAAACAAAAAATAAGCATTTGCTTTTTTAACTTTCCTTATTAATTTTAGTTATAATTAATTTACTTAAATTACTTTTGTATTATATACATACGATATATAACATAATGAATGACATCCAATCTATAATAATAAAAAAAATCATTTAGTATAAAAAATCATTTAGTATATATTTTATTGTTATGGTTATTTACATTATATATGATATATATATAAATAATGTAATTGTAATATAATAGTAAAAAAATAATAAATAAAATTAATTTCCATCGTTTTTATGTTTTAAATTAATACATTGAGGTTTTCTTAATATGCCGGAATCTATATTAAAATATAATTTGTATCATACATATTTTAATTAATTCTTAGTTTTATGCAATTTATTATTTTGTAACGACATTTTTTTTTTAATTTGTTTTAATACTAACCTTGTTGATATGCATTTTTATTTATTTTTTCCGCTTATTGAAAATTTTTTTCAATGGAATTTTATTATTTTATCATAAATTCACCATACATATATATATGTCTACGAGTCACACATACAACCTTCTACATTTTCCTTGCAGTTGAGGACATCCATTTAGTATATTTTTTAATTTCTTATGTTTCTTTTTTTTTTTTTTAATTTGTCTTAAATTTGTCATATACTATTATATATATACCACATATTTCTTACTTTTAATAGGTTTAGATAGGTTCATAACCTATATATTAAAATTACAATCTAATTTTAATATGATTGTTAACTTTTACATAAATTAATTTATACTCGTCTTTTTTTTGGAGATTTACAACCATTATGTGGTAACTTATTTAAATTTCGCATATATATTATATGTATTTTCATATCATATATAACTCTCAAAACAGCATCGTTTCCAGTACCAGGTCCTTGTATTAATATTATAGCATGTTTAATTGTTATTCTTTGAAATACTTTACTAGCCATTGTATAAGCTGCAAAAGGAGTTCCTTTTTTTGTATGTTTAAATCCATATACACCTGTAGAAGTTACAAATAATACTTGTTTTAGTCTATCTTTAATTGTTAAAATTGTATTATTATAACTAGATATAATATGAATTATACCCATATTTAGTGTAAACGCGAACTTTCGACGTTGGACACTTGTTAATTTTTTTAATTTTTTACTAATACTTGTTGATTTTTTTATCTTTTTACTAATTAATTTTTTAATAATACTTGTTGGTTTTTTTAGTTTCATCATATGTATGTAAAGGTAAGTAATATTTAGTGTTGTTTTTGTTTATGCTTTGGATTGGAACAAATGATCAATATTCTTTTCTTTCTTCTAATTAACCTACATTTTTTACAAATTTTTTTAACTGAAGATCTTATTTTCATATTTTTTATTTATATTCTCATTTTTTAATTATACAATACAATATATTTGTACTATATGTGGTAACCCACCACTTACCATATATACAATAGTACTTCTCCACCTATATTTTTTAATCTAGCCTCTTTATTAGTCATTAATCCAGAAGAAGTTGAAATTATACTTAAACCCATACCACCTAGAATTTTAGGAAGTTTTTTATGATTCACATAAAATTTTTTATGTGAATTACGTATATATTTTATATGTATTTGTTTTCTTTCTTTTAATGTTAATATTATAAAGATATTTTTATTTTCTTTGTGATATCTAATATTTTCAATAAATCCTTCTTTATAAAGTATCTTTACAAATTCATATGAAAATTTATTATACGATATACAAACTATTTTTTTTTTTATAAGATAAGCATTTCTAATTTTAGTTATAATATTTGCTATATTACTCATAATATTGTTGTTTATAATATTTCTGATGCTAATGATACTAATTTTGTGAATTTTAATTTACGTAATTCTTGAGTAATTATACCAAAAATACGTGTGCCTTTTGGATTTTTATTTTTATCAATTATAACAGCAGCATTATCATTAAATTTTAATGTAATACCTGAATTACGTTTTATTTCTTTACATGTACGTACAATAACAGCTCTTACTATTTCTGATTTTTCAATAGTTGTATTGTGACGTCTAGTTTCTTTAATTACTGAAATAACAATGTCACCTATATGTGCATATTTACAATTATTACTAACTCCTAATTTATTTATACACATTAATTTATGAGCGCCACTATTATCTATTACTAATAAATAAGTTTGTCTTTGAATCATTTTATTATTTTTTTATAAATTTTGTTTTTATAGATATTTTTGATGCAGCAATTTTAAAAGCTTTTTGTGCCGAAATTTCCGATATATTTGAAAGTTCATAAATTATTTGTTCAGGTTTTAAAACAAATATCCAAGAATGAGGATTACCTTTTCCAGATCCCATTCTTGTTCCTGTTGATCTTAATGTAATTGGTTTATCTGGAAATATGCGTATCCAGATTTTTCCTTCACGTTTTAAAAATCTTGTTATTGATCTACGTCCAGCTTCTATTTGTTTAGTTGTAATCCAGGAGCATTCTTGAGCTTTTAAAGCATATTTTCCAAAAGAAATATTATTTCCACGACAAGCAACACCTTTCATTCTACCTCTATGTTGTTTCATGAATTTTATTTTTTTATTATTAGTGTTCATTTGTAAAAATATTATTTTTTTTTAAAGGGTGTTCCGTTACCACCACCATCAGATCCATTTATACCACCATCATTATTAAAACCAAAACCACCAAAACCGTAACGATAAATGGGTGATGGTTTAGGAGTTTGATATTTTTTTTTATTTTCATACAAAAATTTATATTTATATTTGTATTTATTTTTATATTTTTCTTTACATTTTTTAAAAAAATTATTTTTATATTTTTCATTAACATAATTTTTAATAACTTTAATATAATAATCAATAAGCATCATAATTATCGCACCACATACAAATATCAAATATTTAATTTTCCTCTTATTTTATTTTTAGTATTTATTTATTAATTTTTTATCAAATAAGCCAAAATAATACATAACATATATTATACACATGTTATATATGTATTATTAACTTTAATCATCCAAATAATTGTTTATATAATAATCAATAAGCATCATAATTATCGCACCACATACGAATATCATATATTTAATTTTCCTCTTATTTTATTTTTAGTATTTATTTATTAATTTTTTATCAAATAAGCCAAATAATACATAACATGTACATGTTATTATGTATTAACCCCGAAAAAAAAGAAACTTAATTTACCTAAAATACTAGGTAAATTAATAAAGAAAAAACTATTTAACAATTGTTAAATAATTATTTTACTTTACAAATTTATAACTTATTAATTAATTTTATTTTTTTTTTACAATCCATACTTTTAAACCCAACATTCCACATCTTGTTTTAATGGATTTAGAACAATAATCAACATTAGCTTTAATTGTATGTAAAGGTAAAGATCCTTCTCTTGTCCATTTAACAAATGCTCTTTCTTTTCCATACAATCGTCCTGATATTTTAATTTGTATTCCTTCTATATTTGTGTTTTTTTCAACTAAATTTAAAATTTTCCCAAATATTTTACCAAAAGAAATTCTATTTTTTAATTGAAATTCAATATACCTAGTAATAAAATTTGAATTTTCATAAGGTTTTGCTATTTTTAAAATAGTTACACCTATTCTAATATTTTTTTTATTTTTACTAAAATTGAAAAGAGTTTTACGTAATTTTTGTTTTATATTGAATTTTCTTAATTTTAAATAGGTAAAAACTTTTATTTGTATTTTAATAAAATTAATTTTTCTTTTTATTATAATACCTTCGATTATATTAGTTGATTTATAAATCTTGTTAAAAAAACTTGTAATACAATTTCTTAATTTTTCATCTTCTTTCAAATTTATAGAATAATTTTTTTTATTAAAAAACCAAAACGAATTATAATTTTTAGTAATGACAAGTCTATGACTTATTGGATTTGCTTTTGTTCCCATTTAATTTATTATTGATTTTTTGATTTTCTAGTAGTTCTAGAATCAGGTTTTGCTTTTTTTTTTTTAGATGAATATTTTTTACGTTTAGGAATAATTTTTTTAGATTCCGGTTTATAAGTAGCAGAAGTAAGTTTAGATTTGTGTTTTGGAGCTCTTTTTTTCAATCTTTTTTTTTCTTTATGACCTAAGAATTTTAAAGTTGGTACAAATTCTCCGATTTTATGACCTATCATAAGTTTTGTTATAAAAATTGGGACATGTATTTTTCCATTATATATAGAAAATATATGACCAACCATAGTTGGTATTATATTAGAAGATCTTGACCAAGTTTTTATTATATTTTCTTGTCCTTTAGTTTTTTTAATTTTTTGTAATATATGATTGTGTATAAATACATTTTTCATAATTTTATAATATTATTTTTAGTATAATTAATGTTACTATTAATATACATTTTTAGCCTTAATATATTAAATCTGCTTCCATTATTCGTATTAAACCAATAACGATTTATACAAGCTATATCTTCAAACCTAAAATTAGGCCATAAATATTTTTTAAATTTACAAACTTCTTTTGAATTATAATACAGATATTCATCATTATATAAATCAAATAAATCAAACAATTCAAAATCGAATTCATATTCATTAAAATTATCTTCTTTATGTGATGATAACTTATGATATAAATTTAAATTTATTAAAATACGCCATTTTTTACAATGTATAGTTGACAACAAATTTTCAGGAAGAAAACATAATCCTAAGATATCTTTATTAATAAATTCTTTAGTGAAAGAAACAGCAATTAATTGTTGTATAAATATATATTTTTCATAAGGATTATGCTTTTTTAAAGGAGTAGGATTATAATTAATTATATTAAAATTAATTAATTTATCAAATTTTTTTCTTTTTAAAGGTAATATAGATAACTCTATTTCATTTTTTTCTAATGAAGAAAAAAAAAGAGAAGATCCCTCAAATTTGTTAGCTTTAATTAAACGAACAAAACGACTATATAGTCTTATATTACTAAATATTTTTTGATTTATTGAAATATTAGGCCACTCTAATTGGAAAAGATTTTTAATATATTTTCTTTTTGTAGATTTATCTAGTTTTTGAGATTTTCTTTTTTGTTTATGCAGTATTTTTCTTATTATTGCATCTTCATCTTTACTAATTTTTTCTTCATTTATATCTTTATTACTAGTTTCTCCTTCAGTTTTGATTTTACTAATATTTTTATCATCATTATCATTAAGCATGTCACAAGATATATCAATATCACCACTTTTTATATTCTTTTGTTCTATGTCTTCTATTTTATCTTCTTCATTTATATCTTTATTTTTTTTATCTTGTATCTCATTTTTTTTTCTTATAATATCAAAAATAGAGTTTAGTGTCAACGTATATTGTTTTAAATCTTTTTCCCATTTATTAAATTTATATTCAGTATTAATGATATTATTTTCATTATTAAAAACATTATTACTATATTCATTATAGGTTTCTTTATTCATACGATATAGATTATTATAAAAATTTATTAATTTTTCTTGTTTAATTAAATAATTATCATTATTATTTAAATAATTTGAAGAAAAATATGAATATTCATATATTTTATACATTTTAGAATTGTAATATTGAGGTATATTTTCGATATTAATTTTACTAATATTTAATAAATTTTTCCATGTATTGCATAGTGTTTCATTATTAGTTTGTTGTAAAATTTTATAAAATACATATGCTTGTGATATAAATTTTTTATTACTTTTTATATTTTCAAATATAAATTTATTTATTTTAAATTTATTATTTTCTTCTTTTTCTATATAATATTTTAAAGTACTTATTATAATTTTATCTAAAGACATGATAATATTTTTTAAAAATATATTTACAATAATATTGCTTATTTTAAAAACTTTTAATACAAAAAATGAAAATAAATAATCTTTAGATTTTATTCGTTTTATTTTATATTTTGACAACTTAAATATGTTATTAGTATTAGTTAATATATTTTTTTTCGTAGTCATTTTTTTTATTATACTAGTTTTTGCTCTAATATTTATAATCTTTGTTTCGGTTTCTTCTTTTTTTTTTAAATATAATAATTCTTTTTGGTTTTCTGATTTTTTATTTTTTATTAGTAGAGTTAGATCAATGTTACAATTTTTTTTTATATATTTAATTATAGGTTTAAAAAAAGAAGATTGTTTTCTAGGAGCACCAAAAGGTATATTAGTTTCTTTTCCAAAAAAGGTTAAGAAACAAGATTTGCGTTCTTTAGTTTTATGACTACGCCAAGGTCTAAGTTTAAAAGGATGTAAAATTTTTATTTGCATACCTTCAGTTATCCATTGTTTTGGTAATTCTGTTTCTGATAATTGAACACCATTAAAGGTACACATTATATGTGTTTCTTTACGAAAATCTTCAAAATCTTCATGTAATTCGTGATGTTGAAAAATAAGTATACGACCAATATTTTTAGCTACTATTAATGATGGTAAAATAATATGTCTTCTTAAATATGAATGAATCCTTAATATAACACCTCTGAATCCATGTAATAATGGTACTATATCCCAAAGTTCTGCATCTTTGACAGAAATTTGTTCAATTTGTTCAGTATTTTTTATAAATATTTCATCAGTACTTTTTTTTTTCTTAATAATTAAACCATTTATATAATTAATAATAATTTTTAACAACTTTAATTTCTTTTTCTTTATATCTACAAATAAGGCAGAAGAAAGATTTTTTTCAAAATAATTATAAACTTTAGTTTTACGTCTTTTAGTTCGCATTGATCCTTTTATTAAATTTCTACGATGATCTGATTTAGCAAAATAACGCATAAAAACTAAGTCTCGACTTTGATCTTGTTCTTTTTCTCTCTGTTGTTCTTTTTCTTTAGCTATTTGTTCTTTAGTTTTTTTATATTTTGGATTAGTAGTAATAGTAACGGATTTTATAATATCTTCTTTTTCGTCTTCATCTCTATCAATTAAAACTCGTTTAAATCTTCGTGATCGTACACCAGGTAGTAAACTCCAACCCTGTTCCATAAATCTAACTTCGGAAACTAGATTATAAAACCATTTTGAAATATTTTTATATTCTGTGAAAAATTCATGTAAATCTTTTATATGTTCAAATAAAAAAGAAACTGAAGTTACATCTTCCTTATCCTTAAATTTGTTATAATTTAATGAAAATTTTTTAAATATTTTTTTCTTATTTTCTTCAATTTCAATATAATCAAAAAATCTAAATTTTTTAGTTTCAATTGAATCGCTATATTTAAAAGTTTCTTCATCATCATATATAAGTTGATTTAGTATATCTATTCGATCATAAAATTCATATTTAAAATTCCATTTAAAATATAATCTAGTATCATCAATATATATGTGATTTAAATCTCTTAATGAAAACGTTTTATTAATTAATTTCAAAAAATTATATAAATTAGGAGAATAAGTATAAAAAATATTAAATTTATATTCTTCATTATATCCATTAAAAAAGTATTGTGACATTTCTTTTCTTACAAAATTTTCTGTATTTCTATTCCTTATATATCTATATGGTTGAACCCATCCTTGATAATCAAAAAAAACTTGTAATAATGGTTTTGAGTCATAATTATCTTTTTTTTCTTGTAGTAATTGTGTTATTTCTTGTTCTTTTTTTCTATCCATAATTACGTCATCTAAATCTAAATCATCTTGAATATCATATGATTTTTGGCTAAAGATAAAAGGTATTTTTCCTAAAATAATTAAATATGTTAAATAGAATAAAATATTAAAAATTTTTTGGTATATATATTGTCCTTTTATTAGTTTTCTTTTAAATATTTTAGAAAATATTTTTTTTATTAAAAAAATGTCAATTAAATTAATTACAATTATAAAAACATAATATCCTATGAAACTTCCGACAAGATTAAATAATAAAAATACTTTTTTATTATTACATTTAAAAATAAAAACATTCATAGATCTTAATAATGCTGAATTAGGTACAATAAAATAATTTAGAATCTGAACTATTAAATTAGTTAGTAAAATTAATTTTCTTTTATCTAAATCATCATAATAATCATCATAATATAACTTTCTATCTTTTTTTTTAAACCAATGCCAAACTAATATTAAAACCATAAATGTAGTTATGCAATGAGGTTTATTAAATAGTCTATAGAAAGGAGTATATAATGTTGATATAATTATAATAAACCGTCCAACAAGAAAACCTATTAATGCGGGTATTTTTACTTCATCCGTTATTCGACTTCCAGTTAAAAAATAAACAAGATACAAATATGCAGGTCCTAAAAATATAAAATGCAAAAATCCATAATACAAACTAGTAAGTATAATAAAAATTATATTGTTTCTAAAAAAATAACAAATTAAACCAAATAATTGTTTATGATATTTTTTCAAAATATATTTACCATATTTTCTTAAAACATATTTATAAATTCTTTTTTTTATTTTCATTATTAAAATTTACCTCTTATTTTATTTTAGTATTTTTTTATACATTTACTTTTACTTTTAAATTATTCTTATTATTTGATTTATTTAGTTTCGGCATAAAGTTATTTTTCCATAAAATGTCTTTTAAAGTATCGTCACCACATAAAAATTTTACCACCAAGTTCGAAATGTTTAATAGTGTAGATCCTTTTTGCTAAAACACCGAAACACATTAATTATTAATTATTTTTGAACTAATTAATAATTAATTATAATATAATATATAATAATAAAAACAAACCTCGTTCGGTCTTTTAGTATCCTTAAGCTACATATATTGCTATATATATACTAAGAACCTATATTATATATAACAGTTCATCTAACTGAGACCTTATTATTTTTATAATTTTATTAAATTAAAAATAGGAAGCACTCATCTTTGGATGGGTTTCCTACTTAATATGCTTTCAGCAGTTATCCACTCCACACGTAGCTACCTAGCATTTACCATGGGAATGATAACTAGTACACCAGAGGTGTGTCCTTTCCGATCCTCTCGTACTGGGAAAGACAACCATTAATGCTTCAACGATTACACCGGATATGGACCGAACTGTCTCACGACGTTCTGAACCCAGCTCACGTACCGCTTTAATGGGCGAACAGCCCAACCCTTGAAACATGCTACTGCTCCAGGTAGCGATGAGCCGACATCGAGGTGCCAAACCTACCCGTCGATGTGAACTCTTGGGGAAGATCAGCCTGTTATCCCTAGAGTAGCTTTTATCCGTTAAGCGATAGCCTTTCCACACAGTACTATCGGATCATTAAGACCGACTTTCGTCTCTGTTTGACAAGTGGGTCTCACAGTTAAGCTTACTTTTGCCTTTACACTTGACAACCAATTTTAATAATGGTTTAAGAAAACCTTTGTGCGCCTCCGTTACTCTTTTGGAGGCCTACGCCCCATATAAACTGTCTACCTAAAACTGTCTTTTTTTTAATAAAATTAGACTTTGAATTTTATCAGAGTGGTCTTTCATTAATGATAACTTTTTTAATTTTATCTCCCACCTATTACTACACAGAAAAAATGCAAATTCAATTATAGGGAACAGTAAAGCTTCATAGGGTCTTTCTGTCCAGGTGCAATTAGTTTGCATCTTCACAAACATTTTTATTTCACCGAGTCTTTCTCTGAGACAGTACCTAGATCGTTACGCCTTTCATGCAGGTCGGAACTTACCCGACAAGGAGTTTCGCTACCTTAGGACCGTTATAGTTACGGCCGCCGTTTACTGGGGCTTTAGTTGTAAGCTTTTCTGACATCAGATAACCTACTTCTTTAACCTTCCAGCACTGGGCAGGCGTCAGCCTCCATACATGGTCTTACGACTTTGCGGAGACCTGTGTTTTTGTTAAACAGTCGTCTGGGCCTGGTCACTGCAACCTATAAATAGGCACTTCTTGTCCCGAAGTTACGAAGTTATTTTGCCGAGTTCCTTAGAGAAAGTTATCTCGTACCCCTTAGTATACTCTACTCACCCACCTGTGTAAGTTTACGGTACAGGTATTTCTTCTTATATATTTTTAAGTTTTTCCTGGAAGTATGACATAGGGTTATTTATACATTTACATGAATGTTTTATACTCGGATCTCATCAAAAAATAATTGATTTAAATCCTTGAACTGATAAACCATATTTCAGTTAACTTAGCCTTCTTCGTCCCTTAAAAATACAATTTTTCAAAGAAATAGTACAGGAATATTAACCTGTAGGCCATCAACTGTGCCTATTGGCTTAATCTTAGGACCTGACTTACCCTACGTGGATAAACCTTGCGTAGGATTCCTTAGGTTTTCGGGGCATTGGATTCACACCAATGTTTTTGTTACTCAAGCCAACATTCTCACTTCCGTAAAAATTAAAATACGGAACGCCCCCTTACCGATATTTTTTTATATCTCAAAGTTTCGGCAGATTACTTAGCCCCGTACATTTTCGGCACAAAAACGCATTTAGCAGTGAGCTTTTACGCACTCTTTTAAGGATAGCTGCTTCTAAGCCAACCTACTGATTATCTTTGCATTTTCATCTCCTTTCCCACTTAGTAATCATTTTGGGGCCTTAACTGATGATCTGGGCTGTTTCCCTTTCAACAATGAAGCTTATCCTACATTGTTTCACTAGTTATATTTTTATCCAGTATTCAGAGTTTGCTTTAATTTGGTCATTTTTTATTTTCCTCGTCAAAACAGTGCTTTACCCCTGGATATTTTTTATTAACCGCTGTACTTATATACATTTCAGGGGGAACCAGCTAGCTCTGAGTTCGAGTGGCATTTCACCTCTAACCACAAATCATCCGTTGATTTTGCAACATCAATCGGTTCGGACCTCCACTTAATTTTATTTAAGCTTCATCCTGTTCATAGATAGATCACTCAGGTTCGGGTCCATAAATAATGACTATTTTTTTGCCCTTTTAAGACTTGCTTTCGCTATGGCTTCAGTATTACTACACCTTAACCTTTAAAAGCCAATATTTATGAGTCGCTGGCTCGTTCTTCAACAAGCACACAGTTAGAGACTAGTATTTTCTCCTTCTATAATTTGATAGCTTGCAATTTCATTATGAATTCTCTTGTTAGAAAATTTTTACCTTTCCCTCACGGTACTTGTTCACTATCGGTTACCTAGTAATATTTAGCCTTGCAAGGTGGTCCTTGCAGATTCGCACAAGATAAACATTTCTCGTGTTACTTGGGATTTAATATAACAAAAAATTATTTTTTATATGTTTTTAACTACGGGACTTTAACCCTCTAGGGTATAATGATTCGTCTAACATTAAAAAAGTATTTTTTTTGTTATTTTTCTTTATTTCCCACAACCTCATTTTTAGTTAAATGATTTAGGCTTTTTCCCGGTTCGCTCACCACTACTAAGGGAATTGACATTTTTTGTCTATTTTCCTCTGGATACTAAGATGTTTCAGTTCTCCAGGTTATCTCTGACTTGAAATAAACCAAGCAGTTATAAAGATTAATCTATTCGGGAATCTACGATTATTTGAACCGTAGCATTTCGTTATTAATAGCGCCCTTCTTCGTTTCTAGGTACCAAGGTATTCATCACAAGCTTTTTTTTCGTTTTGTTTTTATTATTTTAAATTTTCCTTTTGTGAGGTAGTCCAGCCACACCTTCTGGTACAGCTACCTTGTTACGACTTCACTCTAGTTACCAGCCTCACCTTTACCACCATATTTAATGAGTTAGGGCATGACCAATTCCCTGAGTGTGACGGGCGGTGTGTACAAGGTCCGGTGACTTATTCACCGCTGTATTGCTGACCAGCGATTACTAGCGATTCCGACTTCATGCGGGCGAGTTGCAGCCCGCAATCCGAACTGAGACTGGGTTTTAGGTTTTGCTTTCCTTTACAGGATTGCAACATTTTGTCCCAGCCATTGTAGCACGCGTGTAGCCCAGAGTATAAAGGGCATGATGACTTGACGTCTTCCCCACCTTCCTCTAATTTAGTATCTTCATTAGCTGTTTGTTTAGAGTACCATAAATTGGTAACTAAACATGGGAGTTGCGCCCGTTATGGGAATTAACCCTACGCCTGACGGCACGGGCTGACGACAGCCATGCACCACCTGTGTCTACGTATTTATTTAATATAAATAAATACGTATCTTACCTTTTCAGAAAGATTACGACATACAATCCCTGGTAAGGTTCTTCGCTTTGCATCGAATTAAACCACATGCTCCACCGCTTGTGCGAACCCCCGCCAATTCCTTTGAGTTTCATTCTTGCGAACGTACTTCCCAGGCGGGATACTTATTGCGTTAGCTTTAAGCTTACTATCTTTTCATATAGTAATGCTAAGTATCCATTGTTTACAGCTAGGACTATTGGGGTGTCTAATCCCTCTCGCTACCCTAGCTTTCGTTTATCAGTGTCAATTTTGAATCAACAAGGCGCTTTCGCTTGTGGTGTTCTTTCCAATCTCAACACATTTAACCGCTTCATTAGAAGTTCCCCTTGCTTTATTCAAACTCTAGCTAAATAGTTTCAATCGCCTAATCAGAGTTAAGCTCTGAGATTTAACGATAGACTTATAAAGCCACCTTAAAACACTTTACGCCCAATAATTCCGGATAATGCTCGCATCCTCTGTTTCACCGCGGCTGCTGGCACAGAGTTAGCCGATGCTTATTCTTGAGATACTGTCATTTTTCTTATTTTCTCACAAAAGAAGTTTACAACCTGTCGGCCTTCTGCCTTCACGCAACATTGCCCCGTCAGGCTTTCGCCCATTGCGGAAAATTCCCCACTGCTGCCACCCGTAGGAGTCTGGACCTTGTCTCAGTTCCAGTGTGATTGATCATCCTCTCAGACCAATTACTGATCATTGTCTTGTTAAGCTGTTACCTTACCAACTAACTAATCAGACATAAGCCTTACCTTTAGTGGATTTTAATCCTTTTACTTTTCAGCTTATAGGACATTAGCAAATGTTTCCATTTGTTATTTCCTTCTTAAAAGGATAAGTTCTTATGTAATTACGCACCCGTTCGCTACTAGAAATAGTTTTTCTATCTCTCGTTCAACTTGCATGTGTCAAGCATGTTGCCAGCATTCATCCTGAGCCAGGATCATACTCTCTTATCAAAATATATTTTGGTGTACTTATAGCTTCTTCTTTTAAATTTAGTTTAGGGGTAATATATAAATATAACATTAAATATAATAAATAAGCATAAAAGATTAGTAAATAAAAAATATAAGATAAGCTGAAATTAACTCATATTCATATTAAATTATGGGGAGCCATATGAAATTAAAATTTCATGTATGTAGCTCTGTAAAGTAACTAATTTGTTAACTTAACACAGTTAGACCTAAAAAACCTAATTCAGCTCTTAGAAAAGTTGCAAGAGTAGAATTAACTTCTGGTCCAATTGTTATTGCAGCTATACCAGGAGAAGGACATGATTTAAAAACACATTCTCATGTATTAGTTAGAGGAGGTCGTGTTAAAGATTTACCTGGAGTTAAATATCGTATTATTCGTGGAAATCGTGATGCGGATGGAGTAGAAGATCGTTTAAAAGGACGTTCAAAATATGGTGTTAAAAAACCAATAAAGCAAAATAATATATGATGTTTTCATTTTGTTTTATTATTTTAATAAAATATAGAGTAAATAATTAAATTAATATTAATTTATTAATATTAATAAAGTAAAAGGGAGTTATTAAAAAGAATATGCCAGACCCTAGACAATCTAGATCAAAATTTGATCCTAATAAATCTAGAATAGAAAAAATAAATAAATTAAAACCTGATACCGGTTATAAATCAGATACCAGTAACAAACCTAGTACCGGTTACAAACCGAATACTAGTTATAAACCAAGGTATAAAAAAAGAGATATCTGGATTAACCCAGATCTCCGTAATAAACCTGGTTATAAACCAGATACCAGTTATAAACCTAAACCTGGTTATAAACCAGATACTAGTTATAAACCAAGGTATAAAAAAAGAGATATCTGGATTAACCCAGATCTCCGTAATAAACCTGGTTATAAACCAGATACCAGTTATAAACCTAAACCTGGTTATAAACCAGATACTAGTTATAAACCAAGGTATAAAAAAAGAGATATCTGGATTAACCCAGATCTCCGTAATAAACCTGGTTATAAACCAGATACCAGTTATAAACCTAAACCTGGTTATAAACCAGATACCAGTTATAAACCTAAACCTGGTTATAAACCAGATACCAGTTATAAAATAAATTATAAGGAAAGACCTAAATTAGAATTAGAAACTAAAACAAATTCTAAATATGATCCTATTTATAAAAATAGAATTATCAATTTGTTAATTAATAAAAATATAAAAAATGGTAAAAAGTCGTTGTCTTATAAAATTATTTGTCAAACTCTTAATATTATAAAATCTAAGACACAATCTGATCCTTTAATAATTATACGAAAAGCACTTAAAAAATTAACTCCATTACTTATATTAAGACCAAAAAAATCAAAAAATGTAAATAAAAAAACTAAAGGAAAAAACATGCGTAAAATTACTGTTGCAGTTGCACCATCATTTCGTTTATTAGCACGGAGATTAGCTATACATTGGTTAGTATCAGCAGCTAAAGAACGTTCTTATGATAGAACTTTTATTGAAAAATTAAGTTCCGAATTATTGGAAGTTGTTACGAATAAAGGAAATGCTATACGTAAAAAAGATGAATATATGAAAATAGCTGAAGAAAATAAAAGTTATGTTTTTAGTAAAAAAAATTTATATTAAATTTTTTTAATGATAAAATCTAAAAGTATAGTCTTTATTTCTTCAGGAAAAATCCATCCTTTTTCAGATAGTACTAGCATTATTTTTTCAAATATATATTTATTTTCATATATTAATGAATATAAATAACAAACAACTTCATTTACAAATGAATAGTAATAATATTCCTCATTATAAATGTTATTTTTATAAATATCTATTTCTTTTTTATTTAAGTCTTCGAAAAAATATTTTTCTTTGTGAATACTATATGCATAACTCCAATTATAATTTATAAATGAAGGTGTAGTATCTTTTTTGTATAATCTTAATGATTCATCATCTTTAAATAAGTCTTTTTTTAATTCTTTTTCAAATAAAATAAAATTAGACCAATCTTTTGGTGCGTAATTTACAAGTGTATCTAACTCATAATTATTATTACTTGAATCAAAATTATTTAATAAAATTGTTTTTTCTATTTGCAATAAAGCATAAAATAAATTAAAGTCAGTAATATTTGAAGTTGATTTACATGTCAATACTAAATTACCTTTTTCGAATGAATACCACATTTTATTAATAATAAATCCAGCATAACATTTGAAAATATAAAAACACAAGTTAATTTTGATAATATTTGTACAAAGACTAAAATAATGTCTATAAAAATAATCTTTAGTTAAAAAATTTGTATAAATTGAAAGAGGATCACTTAAAGGTGAATAATTAAGTATAATTTGAATAAATGCTTGACCAATTTGATATAATGTAAAATTTAATGGAGTTTTTGTTATATTTACATAAGTATGAAACTGTTTATGTCGACTAAATTGAATTATATTATCATTTATAATATTGTTATTTTTGTTTATAATACTTAATAATATTGTTTCGTTTGAAAGTGTAAATATATCTCGTATTCCTTTACTATTTAATAAATTATTATTTATTGTTATAATATTTTCTAAATAAAAACCTTTTGATTTCAATAATGTAAAAAAATATTTTCTTTGATCTAATATATTAGTTGGTTTTCGTAAGAATAAACATTTATTTAAACAGTTAGGTTTTATAAAAATGGGATCAGTTTTCTTTAAATTAAAAGTAGATGCAATAAAAATAGTTTGTTTATTTTCATTATAATTATAAGAAATAATATTTACCAAATTTAGTAATGCAAAGTAATTAAATGTTTTGTTCTCATATAAATCTAAATTCATATTATATTCATGAATATTAGGAATCCAAACAATACAAGGGGATATTGCATTTATTAATTCTAATTGAAAAAATAAATTAAATGTCTTATCATTAAGATTATTTAATATTAAATTATCTAATATATCATCTCCATGAACAAATTTTTTAAAAACTTTGCTATTTTTATCAATATAACTTATTGTATTCTTTTTTATTTTTCTTTTTTTAACTTCTCTAAAATTACGAAAAGGAGGCTCAAATTTTGAAATCATGTCTTCATAAGAAGTAGTTAAGGTTACAAATGGAATACGGGAGTTTTTAATTATATTATTTTTTATTAATACAAAATCTTCGTTTTCATTATCTATAACTAATACATTATTGTGTTTATAAATAAATGATAATGAAAAAGGAAAAAAATTACGTTTATTTGTAGTATTATTTGGGTATAAATTTATATAATTATTAGCTAAAAATATTGGTCTCTCTTCTAATTTGGTATTATAATCATAATTATATTTTTTATTAACTAAATTATATAAATATTTATAGCCAGGTTGCTCATAGTTTTTTTGAAGTAAATTATTTAGTTTTTTATGTTTATTAATTGTTGTATACTGAATAATAAATTTTCTTTCTTTATCGTTAATGAACAAACTATTATCAATCCAATTTTCTATATTATTATATAGGTAACCTTTTCTAGTTTGTATTTCTTTTTGATCAAAAAAATACAAATATAGATATTTACTTTGATAACTAAAATATGTTGCATATTTATAAAAATTTATTTGATTCACAAAATTTTTAATTAAACTAATTAAGTTACAACTAATAGATGAAAATAATATTATAAATTCTTTTTTAATATGTATTATATTACGATATTTAAAAATATTGCGATATTCTAATAAAGATTTTACAAAAGATATAAATGTTTTAATTATATCAATTAATATATTGTTATAACGTTGAGAGAAATTTTCTTTTGTATGAGCATATAGCATATGTGCTTCTCTAATATATGATGGTAAAACCAAATAATTCAATATTTTTGTTTGTTTATATAATTGATTTAAATTAAAAATAATAGTAAATATATATAACAAAATAAGTATAATAATAAAAATAACAGTATTATATTCTATTTGTATTGGAAAAAAACTATAATTTTTTTTTGGCATTCTCATTTTTTCTAGTAGTGATAACATTGATAATTCTTTTGATGTTATTAAGGTATTCTTAATAATTTTTTGAATTAAATTTATGTTTTTGGTCAATTTAATTTGTGCAAAAAATATTATTTTATTTTTTTCTTGATTATATATCCATACATATATATTATATATAATTTTATATAATGATATGTAACATTTTTTGCAAATTGTTTGGTAAAAAAATAATATAAATAAATTAATTTTTATTTTATTTATATTATATAAATAAATAAAATTTTTATATATTAATTTATATAAATTACATAAATCTTGTTTTAAAATATTATGGTTATTAAAAAAATTTAAATAATATAATATTTTTTGATTTTTTATAATTTTTTCAATAATATTTTTATTTCTTATAATTTCTTTCGTTAAATAATTAATATCTTTTTCAATTAAATTATTTTTTACATTATTATCAATATGTTTAGGATTTGTATATAAAGAATATATATATTCTCCATTATTTTGTTCAATATTTTTAAAATAATTATTGTTTATAGGACAACTATTATAATCATATATAAGATTATCATCAGTACTAATGTAATCATATATATACTTATAATTTGCTTTTTCAAGCTGTAAATATATATGATTTTCAAAATCTATATTAAAAATGTATTTTTGTTTAATTTTTGATAATTCTGTTTCCTTGTATTTTTTACATGAATTTAATTCATAAGTAGTATTATTAACTAATAAATTTTGTAATAAATTTTTTAAGTTAATTCTGTTTTTTTTTTCAAAATATCTTTTATTGAAATTTATAAATATTTCAATAAAATATTTATAATTATTTTTTTTATTATTAAATTTTAAATTTATCAAATATTTGTTATAATCGGATATTTTTGCAAAATTACTATTTTGCAAAAGAAAATAATTGACCAAAGTTATATCATTGTATTTTATTAAGTTATATGAAGTATATGGTGAAAACGAAATAATTTTTTTTTCTTTTTTATTAGCATTATTTGTTAATCTTTTTGATTGTAAATATTTAATATTAACTAAGTTAATTTTAGAAACTGATATGTCATTTTTATCTTTATAAACAAGTTCATATTTGTTAGTTTTAGTTATTATATATGAATATAATTTATTAGTTGTATATGAATATAGTTTAATTAATGCATTATAACTTGATATTGTAATATATAATAATAATTTATCTATTAGTGTAGGTATAAAATTTATAATTTGATAAAAGTTTGATTGAAAAATCCAATTATATTTGAAAAAAAGATTTACAATAAGGTTATTATCTGAATCCAAATAAGGAAATAAAGTCCCATACGTATTATAATAATTAATACACTGTTTGTAAATCTCAATATATTTGTTATAACTCTCAATATATTTGTTATAGTTTTTTTCATATAAATTAAATTCCTCTTTTTTTTTTTTTATTTTATTTTTATATACTTTATATAGTTCTTTTAATTCATATAAAGTAGTTGGATAATTACATATGTTATTTATAATATTTTCAATAAAATTTATTTTTATTAATGAAATATTTTTATTTTCAACTAAATTAATATTGCTAGTTGTATTATTAATTATATAGTTAATAATACAATTATATTGTTTATTATATATTACTTCCAAATTATTGATTTTTAAAAGTATTAAACATAAATTTTTTTTATGTAATTTATCATTATTATTATTTGTTTCAAAAAATCTAAATGACAATGAAGAAAAATTATCTTTTGTACTATTTGTACTTGTACTAGTTTTTCTTATTAGTTTTTTAACTTTTTTTACGACTTTTTTAAAAAAAAGACCATATCTAAATATGATAATAGATTTCATATTACTAACGGGTATTGAAACATATACATTTAATTCAGAAAAATCTAACTTAAGTGGAAAGTCCTTTAAACTACAGTTTATACCAACAAATAAACCATAATCTATTTCGTGTCTCTTAGTTTCATCTTGTATATATTGATATGGACGAGCTTCCTCATCTAGATCTATAAATTCACAAATTTTTTTTTTAAGTTTAAATTTTAAAGGTAAATCTTCTTTCTTATAAGTACAAAGATGCTCATAAATAGTTTTTGCTCCTATAGCAGAAATAAATTTTCTATTTTCAATTTTTTGTTTTAATACTCCTGTTGAATTAGATAATGCAAAAAGTAAGTTTAAAGTTATATCATCTATACTATCTAATGATTTAATTTCTTCCTTATTTTTATTTTTATATATTTCTGTAATTAGATTACGAGTAGTGCTATCTAGTTTAGAAATAACATTATTTAATTCAAACTGTGGTGTTAATGGACTAAGTGATTTTTTAATAAAAATTATAGGTTTTACAAGATATCTCCTATATGTACATATAAATAAAATTATATACATTACTAAAATAATCAAAATCTTTTTTAATTGATCAAGTAATTTGACCGTGTATAAAAAAATAGTTATAAAAAATTTTTTTATATATAATTCTCTTAAAATTTCTATAATTTCAAGTATTAGTAATTTGATTGTTGTTTTTTTCATTCTCATAAATTTGGTTTAACCTCTTTTTTTTTTATTAATCATATATAATTATATATGATATGTTATGTGTTTTTTATAAATATAAATTTTTTTATTATATAAATAATTATACTTAATTAAATTAAGTGCATTCCAGTAGGAATGCTGCATCCAGTAGGAATCGAACCTACTTAAATCCAATTATGAGTTGGGTGCTTATACCAATCAGCCATGGATGCAATAATTTAATTTTATATAAATTTTATATTTGAATATTTGACTAACTAATACATACTAATATTAGTTTAGTTATTTATATATAATAATAATAATTGTTAGAATCGTTAAATTAAATAATAATTTATAAAAAAATTTAAGTAAAATTAAAAATAAAATAACAATGAAAATAAATAATTTATTTAATCAAATACGAAAAAATTTAATTTATGGATATAATTTCAAAAAAGGTAGAAATACAAGAGGTGTGATTACAATACGTCATAGAGGAGGAGGACATAAACACTTATACAGAAAAATTAGTTTCAACTATATTAAAACAGAAACAATTTGTCAAATTTTAACAATTGAGCATGATCCTAACAGAAATGCAAATATATGTTTAGTTTATTTTAAGAATGATCAAAAATACAAGTACATTTTACATCCACATGGAATAAAAATAGGAGATATTATAATTCATCATAATTCTAATAATGAAATTATATCTCCTGGAAATACATCCACTTTAAAATGTTTACCTTTAGGAACAATAATACATAATATAGAATTTGTACCTAATAGGGGTGGAAAAATTGCTCGTGCAGCTGGTACAATGGCAAAAATTGTTAGAAAAACATATAATACAGCTACATTAAAATTACCTTCTGGAAAAATAAAAAATATTTCTTTAAAATGTTTTGCAACTGTGGGACAAATGGGTAATACTCAGATAAGAAATAAGATATTTAAAAAAGCAGGTTCAAAACGTTGGATAGGTCAAAGACCAAAAGTAAGAGGACTTGCTATGAATCCTATAGATCATCCCCACGGAGGGGGAGAAGGAAAAACTTCAATAGGCAGAAAGTATCCATTAACTCCTTGGGGTTATCCCGTACATGGTAAAAAACGACGAAAAAAATAATATTAATTTACTTTTTTAATTTAATATAGAATAATCAGCATTTTTTATTATTGATTTTTTACCTAGTAGAATTGAATATACAAATTTATTTAAAACAAACAATGTTGATTCAACACTTTCGGTATTAATAGGTATAAAAATATCAGCTAAGTCTGAATAATAATGGTAACGACTAGATATGCAACAAATAGTATATATATTTAATTGCAAACATTCTTGAAGAACTTGTTCTATGTATTTGTTATTCTTCTGATTAATAATAATTATCACTATTTCAGGTATTTGTTTCATATATCTTATACCTTTTGAGGAAATTAAAAATCTATGTATTATATTTCTATTAGAATTAGTTATTTCCCAATTCCTTAATTCATAAAGTTTTTTTTCTGTTGTGGACCAATTGGTTAAAAAACCATATAACCATTTATTAACAATATAATGTGACCGAGTTTTTAATGACGCTTCTATTAATAATTTTTCAATAAATTCCCCTATACCTATAAATAAAATAGATTGTTTGTTACTTGAAGCATAAAAAAGAAAATTACAAGCTGATGATAATGAATAACTTATTTTATTTAAATTAATTGCATAACGAGTTATTGCTTTTTTCTTATACTTATAATAGTTAATATTTTTCTTATTTTTTTGTTTTTTTTCATTATCATTTTTATAATTGTATTGTTCGTTATCATTTAAATATCTTTTATCACCACCACTATAATAATACTGATTTTTTTTTCTATATACTTTTTTATATTTATAAATAATGTAAGGATTTGTTTTTATTTCATTTTTAAGTTTTTTATTATAAGATTTATTTTCTTCAATTATAAGCATATGCACTTTATTTTTTAATATATCATTTATACTTATTTTTATATTTATATTCTTCATATTTTTATTATTCATGATTATTTTATGTCCTCCTCCTCTATGACGTATTGTAATCACACCTCTTGTATTTCTACCTTTTTTGAAATTATATCCATAAATTAAATTTTTTCGTATTTGATTAAATAAATTATTTATTTTCATTGTTATTTTATTTTTAATTTTACTTAAATTTTTTTATAAATTATTATTTAATTTAACGATTCTAACAATTATTATTATTATATATAAATAACTAAACTAATATTAGTATGTATTAGTTAGTCAAATATTCAAATATAAAATTTATATAAAATTAAATTATTGCATCCATGGCTGATTGGTATAAGCACCCAACTCATAATTGGATTTAAGTAGGTTCGATTCCTACTGGATGCAGCATTCCTACTGGAATGCACTTAATTTAATTAAGTATAATTATTTATATAATAAAAAAATTTATATTTATAAAAAACACATAACATATCATATATAATTATATATGATTAATAAAAAAAAAAGAGGTTAAACCAAATTTATGAGAATGAAAAAAACAACAATCAAATTACTAATACTTGAAATTATAGAAATTTTAAGAGAATTATATATAAAAAAATTTTTTATAACTATTTTTTTATACACGGTCAAATTACTTGATCAATTAAAAAAGATTTTGATTATTTTAGTAATGTATATAATTTTATTTATATGTACATATAGGAGATATCTTGTAAAACCTATAATTTTTATTAAAAAATCACTTAGTCCATTAACACCACAGTTTGAATTAAATAATGTTATTTCTAAACTAGATAGCACTACTCGTAATCTAATTACAGAAATATATAAAAATAAAAATAAGGAAGAAATTAAATCATTAGATAGTATAGATGATATAACTTTAAACTTACTTTTTGCATTATCTAATTCAACAGGAGTATTAAAACAAAAAATTGAAAATAGAAAATTTATTTCTGCTATAGGAGCAAAAACTATTTATGAGCATCTTTGTACTTATAAGAAAGAAGATTTACCTTTAAAATTTAAACTTAAAAAAAAAATTTGTGAATTTATAGATCTAGATGAGGAAGCTCGTCCATATCAATATATACAAGATGAAACTAAGAGACACGAAATAGATTATGGTTTATTTGTTGGTATAAACTGTAGTTTAAAGGACTTTCCACTTAAGTTAGATTTTTCTGAATTAAATGTATATGTTTCAATACCCGTTAGTAATATGAAATCTATTATCATATTTAGATATGGTCTTTTTTTTAAAAAAGTCGTAAAAAAAGTTAAAAAACTAATAAGAAAAACTAGTACAAGTACAAATAGTACAAAAGATAATTTTTCTTCATTGTCATTTAGATTTTTTGAAACAAATAATAATAATGATAAATTACATAAAAAAAATTTATGTTTAATACTTTTAAAAATCAATAATTTGGAAGTAATATATAATAAA